CTCCTTTGTATTGTATTTGTATACCTATTATCTATTACTAGTATTATGAATGGTCTATTATATAGAAGTAATAAGTTCTAGACATCTCTCAAAAACAGTATAAACAAAATAAACAAAGGACTTTACAATTTTTTTTTTGATCATAATACATAACATAATAGAATAGTATCGATCAAAAAAAAATTGTAAAGTCCTTTTTATCAACTTGTATTAAGGAATCCCTGGATCTAAAAATTCATTTCGTACAATTGAACCTTTTCAAACTGTTTCTTTTTAAGAACCAAAAAGATTTGTGCTAGAATAACAGATGCTAAGAAGAACAAAAGACCTTGAACGCGTAACGGATCTTGAAGCACTATCTCAGCATCTCCCTGACCAAACCCCCCCACATTGGGATTACTTGTTAATAGTTGATCAAGCTTGATAGACTCACCCTCCGAAACAAGAAGTTCCGGCCCTGGAGGTATAATATCAACTACTTGATGTCCATCCGATGGGTCGGTTATGGTTATTTCATATCCGCCCTTTTCTTTACGTACTATTCTGCTTACTATACCCGCGGATGTAGCATTATAGACAGTATTGTTACTCTTGCTCCCATCGGGATAAATCTGACCCCTTCCCCTATTTCCACCTACGTATATGGGATATTTTAAGAAGTGAACGTCCTTCCTCGTAGCAGGGTCGGGAGAAAGAATAGGAAAGACGATTTCTCTATATTTCTGACCAGGAGCAGGACCTACCACAAGAATATTTTTTTTAGTAGGACGATAACTCTGAAAAGAAAGATTGCCTATCTTTCCTTTCATCTCGGGGGAAATACGATCGGGAGGGGCTAATTCGAATCCCTCGGGTAAAATAAGAACAGCCCCCACATTCAAACCCCCCTTTTTGCCATTAGCAAGGACTTGTTTCAGTTGCGTATCATAAGGGATTCTAACAACTGCTTCAAATACGGTATCAGGAAGCACAGATTGCGGAACCTCAATATCCACGGGCTTATTAGCTAAATGGCAATTGGCACAGACAATTCGTCCAGTTGCTTCTCGCGGATTTTCATAACCCTGCTGCGCAAAAATAGGATATGCATTTGAAATAGATGTCTGAGTTATTACATATATCACGATCGATACAGAAATAAATCGAGCCATCTGCTCCTTTACCCAAGAAAAAGTATTTCTATTTTGCATGGTCCAATCATTGATCTCCGAATTTCTACAATAAATTAGGTAGGTAGCTAATAGAGTTCCCTATCCACGAGTCTGTCATTGTACTGAAATAATTGTACTGGAATATAGGACGAATACCTTGAATAAACAATAAGGAAAGAGTAAGTCAAATTTGCATTTTGTTGTGCACGAAGAAAGATTCTGATTTGATTGATATCAGGAGATCAAATGAGTTCTTCATTCTCATTCATTCATTGAATGATAAATGACTACAAGTGAAGGAGATACACGATTTAGATAATGGAAAATCCAATATTTCACAATTGTATCTAGAATGACTGGAAAGGTGGAAACAAGACCGGATATAATTTGATCGTTATGTGCCAATCCAAAATCGTTGTAGACCGAACCAATCATTAGTTCCCAACCATGTGGAGAGTGGAATCCGATCCATAAATCTGTGACTAAAAGAATAGAAAAGGCTTTTATTGTGTCACTTAAGTTATATAATAATTCCTGAACCCAAGAATTAAGAATGACAAGTTTTTCATTACTCAGAATAAAATAACCACTTAGAATAGCGAAACTTATTATATTCGTCGAGAAATGCAAAATGCTATGTAAATTATATTCATTATGTATTTTGACCAATTGTATTGTTTCTTTGTGGATTCCTATACGAAGCTTTTGTAGATGTGTCTCGGGGTACTCCTTTATTATTTCGTCCAACAAAAATAGTTCTTCTAATTCTATGAATTTTTCTAGAACATTTTTCTCTTGAATATCATTCAAGAAAGTTTCGGATTGCCTGGTATTCCACCAATCATTAACCCAAGGTTCCAGACATTTATTAAATGAGAGAGAGACCCACCAGGGTAAAAATACTATAGATGCGAGATATGGAAGGAAAATCCATGCTTTCTTTTTTTTTTCACTTTTCTTTCTTTATTTTGTGAATTGTTAATGAACCCGCTTCATTTTATTTGTTGACTTTATCTTATCTGATCTTTCTCTGAAGCATGAGTTCTCTAACAAGGTATGGAACCTATGGATCTATTCCCAATTTTTGTATAATATAATTATTTAGTCCTCTATTTAGTCCTTGGATCTAAATATAGAAATAGAATAAAGATAGGGTCTGTTTCGGATGAAAAATATATAAAAATATATATATATATTGTTCCCAGATATTTCAATTGAACAAATTAGAACCAATTGTATCCTTCTTTGTTCTTTTCGATGAATGCTCGAAAAACCACTTGAAGAATATTATTCAAATTATGAGACGAAAGAACTCCACTGGGGATCAAGTAATTATTTGGAAATGTTTTACCCCCAGGAAAAGAAAAGAAGAGATTTTTCTGAAGAATATTGATGATGAAATCCAAAATAGGTGACAAAACGAGAGAAGAGATAAATTGGATGGTTATGAGAGATCCAATCGTTTGTTTCTCAAGGAGCAAAATTAAAGATAAAAGATCGGTTGACAAAAGAGAGAAATTTTATGAGATATGATCGATCCGTATCTAATATATCAATTCTAAAATGGAATTTGGGCCTAAACACTAAAAAGAAAAGATGAATTCTCTATTTTGAAATGTCCAGTTGGGGTATATGTGATGAATTCATACTTATTATACTTGTTACTCGTATGAAAGAAAGAATTGAGTTGAACTCCATACACATAAAAAAGTTTTGGCAGACGAAAAGTTGCTTCTTATTATAGTTTAGTCGTTTTGTTCCATATACGTCCCCCTGCTTTTGCTTTATTCTAAAGGTCACCACATCAACAGAACAAATAGAATCTAACATGTTCTATTTGAATGAGCATTCTGAAGAAACTTCTGTCTTAAAAAAAGAAGAAGAGGATTACTGAATTCCTTCCCTCATGCTGAGAAAGTATTCATTCCCCATTTTATTTCAAAATACTTCAATTGGTACGCGCAAGAAATAGGCTAATTCCGCAGCTTTTTGTTCAATTTCTCGTGGAGTTAAATTCTCATCAGTACGAGTCAAGGGAATAGTTCCCTGGCCCTTGACTTCCATATAAAGAACACGGCGAGTATAAAGGCCCTCTTTAACCTCCATTCTGATTGACTGAATATCGCTCATAAGGAAGCGAAGGAAAATACGACGATTTTTTCCAGGAAATCCCCAACGAAAAATACACACTATTCCTTCTTTTCTATCGAATTTATCATAACCACTGCCCACATTACAAAAAATTGTGCACCACAAATAGGTGCTAATGAATAGACCCGCAATTCCATAGAAAGACATCACAATCCCTTGTGGAAAAAAAGATATTTGCTGATATGGAAATACGGATATCAGATTCCTACCAAGATAACTGGAAGTTCCAACGACTAAGAATCCTAGTGAACCTAAAAAAAGGATACAGGCCCAGAAAAAATTACTTGTTTTTCGAGATCCCGTTATAAGCTCTATCCATATATGTTCTGATCGCCAGTTCATACTATACTAGATCCAATTGCATTCGACTGGAGTTGGAAGAATAAACCAAATCAATTTGACTTTTCTTTTCCTGCTCCCAAGGTAACTCTCATCAACTAGCACTTGATGTGAACCATTAGGAGTAATTGGTTAGATACATTGACTTTCCACTTTAAATTTTGGATGATCCGCTTTTGACCAAAGCTATACCTGCATATACATGCATTTATACAGATATAATGTATACGCACACAAAATGGCTCTTTCTTTCATTTGTATTTGCAAGAAGCCACATATCGTATCGTACCACATTCCACTAAAAAAATAGATACCTAAATGATGATCCAGCGTTGATTGAAATAACTTGATGAGATTTTGTCCCATACGTCGGTCGCAGCTAGACAATCTTATTTTTTTGGACATAAAGAAATAAAGAAGCCATTGCAATTGCCGGAAATACTAGGCCCACTAAAGGCACAAAAATAGAGGGTAAGTTGAAATCTGTCATAGAATGGGTGCCTCAATTTAATATTTTAACCTCTTATAAAGATATCTTATGATAAGTAGTATATCTATTATAAGTAATATTAAGTAGTTAATAAATGCAAAGGAGTATTATTAATAAGTGCAAGAAATGTAAAACTACATTACATTAAGTGTATCCATTTATCTTTCTATACAAATAATAATTCCATTTAATAAAGTTTTTTAAAGTTATTCTGTTTTCATTCTTATCTTCTTTATAATAAGTAAGAAATTTTTATGAGTTCGCGACTCTAACTAATCCGATACAAGAGGGATTCATCATAAAAGTCAAAAAATGGGTTTTCGGAAGATATAGGGATCACTTCTATTACTATATAGATATTTTCTATTTATTATACATTAATTAATAGATATTTTTTTTTTATTATTATACATTAATTATATTTTATTTATATTATTACTTATTACTTGCATTATTTTTATTACTAATTTTAGATATTAATCTATTACTAATATTACTATTACTAATTATATAAAATTATATATAAACTTCATTTTTTCCAAAAAAAATTCCTAGGAAGAAAAAATGGAATCTTTTATCCTGTTAATAGAGGGTTTCCAATTTTAATCAGGAATAGAGGTAAAATACAAACAAAACGGATCCGTAGGAAAAAAGAAAAGTCATTATCCAAAACTTCTGACTCTTAGTACAAGCAGAATTTATGTCACCAAACGTCATTTTTATCAGTTTTTTTGGTCACGATAAATTACTGCTCACTACAAATAACTGAATCTAGTGCTGTGCTGTACTTTAATTTTAAAATTAAATTTGAAAAATTTTAAGTCAAGGGAAGGAAACCGTGGAGCTGAAATAACTCACCCAGAGCACCT